TTGCTTACTGAATCTGTTGATTCGGAATCCTGGGATCCGTAGATGTTACAGATGACGAATCCGTCTTTTTTTTCTACCCCTCTGACTCTCTCTTTGTTAGTGCCGTCTATAATGAATGATGAATCAAGAACTTTCAATTGGAACTGATTTTGTCAATTGGTATTTTTTCTTGTCATCGTATCTCGCAAAAACGGAAACTTAGGTAAGTACTTTATAAACATATGTATAAAAAAGAACATATCTCATTTAGCTCCTCCATGACTACTATAACTAGTTATTTCGGTTTTCTACTGGCTGCTTCAACTATAACCCCAGCTCTATTGATTGGTCTGAGCAAGATACGACTTATTTGAAATTCATTGAATGAACAATTCATAAAAATGAATATTTCTGCGAGATTCCCGGTATTCTATAGGCGTCAATTGCCAATTCTTGGTTATTGAGATTCATGGGCGATTCGGATTAATATTTAGGGATAGATATTACCTCTCTTTTTCTATTCTTTCGAAGAAATTGAAATGATTGAAGTTTTTCTATTTGGAATTGTGTTAGGTCTAATTCCTATTACTTTGGCCGGATTATTCGTAACTGCATATTTACAATACAGACGCGGTGATCAGTTGGACCTTTAATTGAGTAAAATCTCTTTTTTTGATTGACCTCCTCCTTAATCTCCAGGAGGTCAAATTCGGGTTGCATTTGAAGCTAGTGCAGTTATTTTATTGTGATTCGACATTAAAAGAGCAGAATCACGCTCTGTAGGATTTGAACCTACGACATCGGGTTTTGGAGACCCACGTTCTACCGAGCTGAACTAAGAGCGCTTTATTATGACGGGGGATACAAATGTCAAGAAAAGGGTTCTTTTTGTACCTCCAATATATCTTGTATGTAATTTATCATACAATGATAAATTATGTCCAATTTTAATCGATCTCAATTGACCCCGCGTAACTGTCCATAAGAGAAGTAATAGGTAGGGATGACAGGATTTGAACCCGTGACATTTTGTACCCAAAACAAACGCGCTACCAAGCTGCGCTACATCCCTTTCATTTGTTGTACAGTGCCATTGTAGGGAATCCATGTTTTGTTTTCCATATTGTAATTTCCTCTATCTATATTTCTTTTGCCATTTCTTCTTTTTGGTCTCATAAAGAATTATATACATACCCAACGTATAAACGTGGAAAGGAATGAATATTTATCAGTAATGCTCAGGAAGAAGGGTTCATCTTCTGTTTTAGGGACAGGCAGATCTTATCTACCGGGTCATTGTATATATCTATTTTTGTTAGGGATTCCTCGTACAAACGATCTTTAACTACATATGAATCTGATCATATATGTATTACAATATACAATAAAATCCATTTTTAAAGAAAAAGAAGGAGGATTTTCAATGCGAGATATAAAAACATATCTCTCCACGGCACCTGTGCTAACTGCTCTCTGGTTCGGATCTTTGGCGGGTCTATTGATAGAGATCAATCGTTTATTCCCAGATGCGCTGACATTCCCCTTTTTTTCATTCTAGTTATTGACATGGGAAGGGATCAAGAAAATTAGAGATACAATAAATTCTCTGTGAATAATCCCCCCCCCTTTTTTTTTTCAGTTGTTTAGGATAGGAAAGAGAGAGAAAGAATAAAAGTGGATTGAACCTCACCAAAACTTGGGTTCAGGATATAATTAATTCAGGATAGAATTCCTATAGGGAGAACAGAAATCAAAATGTGGGTTGAGGGCAGGCTGTTCGAGATTATACGAGATGGTAAATGAAATACTGGGATTAGGAATAATTGATAGTTAGAAAGAATTGTATTACTTAATCATTTTATTACTCTATTGATTGCAACGAAATCTTTCATAATTGAATTTTGAGTTAGCAACTTCTCGTCTATTTATTTTTCATTCCTTTCTTCTTCGCTTTGGTTCGAATCAAAAATAGAAGAATTGAGTGAATCCAAAATCCAAAGGAGGTTCATGGCTAAGGGTAAAGATGTCAGAGTAGTAGTTATTTTGGAATGTACCGGTTGTGTCCGAAATGGTTTGAATAAAGAATCGCGGGGCATTTCCAGATATATTACTCAAAAGAATCGACACAATACACCTAGTCAATTGGACTTGAAAAAATTCTGCCCTTATTGTTACAAACATACGATTCATGGAGAGATAAAGAAATAAATCGAACAGAAGGCGTGTGCCACTCTTCTGAGGAAGCGGAAGAAATTACATATACATATATAACATATACAAATCGAGTTCTATTTCGGTCGGATCCGAAATGAATGAAGAAATAGGATTTTCTAAATAAGAAGTAAACCATGGATAAACACAAACGGCCCTTTCGTAAATCCAAGCGATCTTTTAATAGGCGTTTGCCCCCAATTGGATCGGGGGATCAAATTGATTATAGAAACATGAGTTTAATTAGTCGATTTATTAGTGAACAAGGAAAAATATTATCTAGACGAGTGAATAAATTAACCTTGAAACAACAACGATTAATTACTATTGCTATAAAACAAGCTCGTATTTTATCTTTGTTACCTTTTCTTAATAATGAGAAACAATTTGAGAGAACCGAGTCTATCCCTAGAACTACTGGTCCTAGAACCAGAAATAAATAAGCCTATTCCTCAATTGAATCAAAACTCTAATTGGAACTCAGATTGATGTTTTGTTCAAAAAAGCCGAGAGATTGCCGCGCCGAAATGTAATAATAACAAAAAAAAAGAATGGGGGAAGAAGAGATCTTTTTTTTTTATTGAAACGTGTTCGTTCATTCCTACTACTTATCTTATCATATGAATTTATACTATACCCTCCCGGAGTTCATTCTCCGGGGAACTCCGTTTAAAGCATTCCAGTGAATTCCTTCCAATCTTTTTATTTGATGATCTCACTAGAAATCGTGTCAAGACAATTCCTATTTGATATAGCTATTTGTGCAGGTATTTTACGATTAAGAAGCAACTGCCCCTTGTACAGATCAAGTATTAATCGACTATAACTATGGGATCCCCTATTCTCACGAGTTACTGCATTTATCCGAGTGATCCACAAACGACGAAAACTTCTCTTTCGCTTGCCTCTATCCCGATGAGTGGAAACCAAAGCTCTCATTTTCTGTTGAGTAGCAGTTCGAGTAAGTCTTGAATGAGCCCCTCTAAAGGTTGAGGCAAATAAACGAATTTTTGTTCTACGTCTCCGAGCTATATATCTTCGTCTAACTCTGGTCATTGAATCAAAAGAAACTTTGATGAATAACTAATTGATTTCTTTTCTTTCAGTCATTCTTTTCCCCTCTCCTGGTTTATTAATAACAAAACGGATTCTTCCGATGTATAAAATAAAAATTCCAATGGCTTTTGCTACTATAACCTTCCCAACCACTATTTTTTTTTATTTCTCCCAGGCACTCAAAAAAAATGGTATCAATATTAGGTATTTAAATAAATAGTAAATGGACAAATAGTGGCTTCCATCGTTTCTATGGTTACTTCTTAAACGGCGAGGTCCTCTCTATACACCGGAGCCCCTTTCTTCATTTAATCAATGTTATTGGTAACTTGTACAGTTCACACTCTTTGGTTTGGCTCTACCCACGAATTATCGAGTAATGGGTCTTTTTACAATGAGATCTATCCATACAGTGACGGCATTTAATTATGAAGGTTGAACAGGTAGCTGACCCTGTTAGTCCGTTCTTGCAAGAGTAGGAGCATAATCTTTCTGCTTCTTAAATATCATTCCCCCGCTTAATGGATAACCATTTGCTACCAATAGGGAATTGCTTTTCATCTCAAATCGAGGTGGTTGGATTTGCACCAATGGAAACCATAAATTCCATAAAATAGAGGTATATGAGAGATCTTTATTTTTAGATAGTGAATGGAGTTCTTCCATTCTATTCGTTGGTACGAGTCCTTGATACTGTAAAAATCGTCTCATTTGTTCTAGCTCATGATCTGAACGAGTCGCACATACACCCTAGTACATGTTCCTCGACGCTGAGGACATCCTCGAAGAGCAGGGGATTTCGTGACATTTCTGATTGGCTGTCTTGTGTTTCTAATAAGTTGTTTAATAGTTGGCATGCTGAATTATATACAGAATGGGCTGGTTTAGATCGATCCTAACCGTAGGATTATGAATTACTTCTATTTAATATTTTACTCAGGTAAGAAGATAAAAGATAAAATAATAATTCATTCAAATTCAAATTATGATTCGAAATGGAATCAAAGATTTATGTGAAACCCTCGGTCTTTTCGACCGCTACAAGATCAACAATGCCATGATCTTGGGCTTCTGTTGCTGACATAAAAACATCCCTTTCCATGTCTTCGGATACAACCCATAAAGGATTGCCCGTTCTTTGTACATAAACCCTTGTGAGGGTTTCGCGGAGTTTTAGTAGTTCTTCCGCTTCCAGGATAAATTCTCCTGTGGGTGCCTCATAAAAAGAACTAGCAGGTTGGTGGATCATAACCCTGATGATATAACATAATGAACTATTCCTCTATCTCGCAGGAAGGGATAAAGAATAATAAGCAGGAAGAAAAAGATAGAATTGAACAACCGTACAGGCCTCTTTTGTGCATACGGCTCCGCAATGGAATTTCTTTTTCTCTTTTTTCCATCGAAGAAAGAGACAAGTCAAATCTATCAGACCCAGATCGTTGAATGATCCATTTACCATCCTTCCTTTCGGAGTAATCAAAAAATACTATGATGGTTCCGTTGCTTTATATATTTATCTCGTCTGTGCTTCAGCAATCCCAAAGTTTCTTTCTGATCCGATCAAAAAAAAAAGATCATTTTTTACTTCATTTTTTTTTTTGATTTTAACACTCTTTCATAACATAAATATTGTAAAGAGACTTCTGGTGTGGAAGCAAAAAGGTTTGTGACGCTGAAATGGACCCCGATACATAAGATCAAATCGGAAATAACCTTTCTTTCATACTACTATCTCGATACATAATCTTATATTATGAAAAAATAATAATAGTTTGCTCATATCGAACTTGAAATGCCATGCTATTATTACTTAATTATTTTATTCATATTCCATATGACGAAGGCATAGTCTTTATTTTTTTTTTTTCTCAAATAAAAAACTCATTGGCGCCAAGCGTGAGGGAATGCTAGACGTTTGGTAATTTCTCCCCCAACCAGGATGAAAGATCCCATTGAAGCGGCTAATCCCATGCATATTGTATGCACATCTGGTGGCACAAATTGCATAGTATCATAAATAGCTATTCCTGGGATTACCCATCCGCCGGGAGAATTTATAAACAAATACAGATCCCTGGTATCATCTTCTATGCTGAGATATACCATGAGACCAACAAGTTGATTCGATATCTCGCTATCAACTTCTTGTCCTAAAAAAAGTAATCTTTCTCGATGAAGTCGGTTGATTAGGACAAAATCGTATTCCCTAGGAACCGTACACGCACCTTTGGATGCATACGGTTCAAAAAATCAAAATTGAGAAAAAAAAAAATAAATAAATGTGTCGATTCCAGCCCTATTTCTTTTTTTGTAGCAGGCTTTTTACTTTATTACTAATGAAGATTAGTAATGAAGTGGCTTTTTCCTCCATTTTTCAAGAAACACGAGTTTTGACCTGCTTCCCTATAAAAAAGAATTCACTGAACTTATCGAACTAACCTCTCATTGATGTATTGTTTCATCGAGATCCAAATCACGATGTAATTTTCTTGTTCCCGAATGGGCCTCTTCAACTCTTTTAGGTTTATGCTCTACTCCGGGTAAAGATCTGCCCGAATTCTATTTGTACATATAGGACAAATGATCCCAGTACCGCTTCTTTTTGCTATGACTTCTTTTTTTGTTTCATTCCTTCCACCAAATATTCGATGTATTCCTCATATTATTCCATTGATTGGCAGTTTGAGATCACTCATATGGTATAAAGGAATCATTTATGATAGAGCGGTAATCATACATAGATTACCTTGGTATTTTCTAAACGGAGCCTGTATACTTCATTTTATTGGTCCAAGCCAACCATAAATTCTTTTAATTGAGAATATTGATCCCCCAACCAAATAAATGGATCTAATTGCACTTCACGCTTCGAATTATTGATGGTTCAATCAATATTTCTTGGGCGAAACAGGGGATATCTCGATCGGGGGAGAGAACGGGGAAATCCCATATGACCCAATATGTCTGACAAGTCACACTATACGTCAACCCAAACTGCATCCTCCTCTCCAGGACTCCGAAAAGGTACTTTTGGAACACCAATGGGCATTAAAGAAAAGGGAGTTAAGTACTCTATTTCACTTTGATGTGGAAACGTAACAAACAATGGGTTTATTGTCTTAATAATATTTTCGTTTATCGTATTTTATCGATATATTGGAAGATTCATGGAGGAAGACGGAATAAAGGAAAATTATTACGAGCGGATTGTTCGAATGATAAACAAGTATCTATACATTCGCTCACAAAAAATAGGACGAATCCCCCCCATTGCGTATTGGTACTTATTGGGTATAGAATAGATCTGCTTCTCTTTGTTCTTACGAACAGAATTGTTCAATTATTACCAACGGAACAGAATAAATATTAACCCTTGTTTCGAGATAATCCAATGAAAAGGTGAGGTCCGTAGCATAGTTATTTCCAATGTGATAAAGTTACATAGTGTCTATTTTTTCTTTGAGAAAGGGGTATTTCCATGGGTTTGCCTTGGTATCGTGTTCATACCGTCGTATTGAATGATCCCGGTCGGCTGCTTTCTGTCCATATAATGCATACAGCTCTAGTTTCTGGTTGGGCCGGTTCGATGGCTCTATACGAATTAGCAGTTTTTGATCCTTCTGACCCCGTTCTTGATCCAATGTGGAGACAGGGTATGTTCGTTATACCCTTCATGACTCGTTTAGGAATAAACAATTCATGGGGCGGTTGGAGTATCACAGGAGGAACTATAACGAATCCGGGTATTTGGAGTTACGAAGGTGTGGCCGGGGCACATATTGTGTTTTCTGGCTTGTGCTTCTTAGCAGCTATCTGGCATTGGGTGTATTGGGACCTAGAAATATTCTGTGATGAACGTACGGGAAAACCTTCTTTGGATTTGCCCAAGATCTTTGGAATTCATTTATTTCTCTCAGGGGTGGCTTGCTTTGGGTTTGGCGCATTTCATGTAACAGGCTTGTATGGTCCTGGAATATGGGTGTCCGATCCTTATGGACTAACCGGAAAAGTACAATCTGTAAATCCAGCGTGGGGTGCGGAAGGCTTTGATCCTTTTGTTCCGGGAGGAATAGCCTCTCATCATATTGCAGCAGGTACATTGGGTATATTAGCGGGTCTATTCCATCTTAGTGTCCGCCCACCCCAACGTCTATACAAAGGATTACGTATGGGCAATATTGAAACTGTCCTTTCCAGTAGTATCGCTGCTGTCTTTTTTGCGGCTTTCGTTGTTGCTGGAACTATGTGGTATGGTTCAGCAACTACCCCGATCGAATTATTTGGTCCTACTCGTTATCAGTGGGATCAGGGATACTTCCAGCAAGAAATATATCGAAGAGTTGGTGCTGGTCTAGCCGAAAATCTGAGTTTATCAGAGGCTTGGTCTAAAATTCCTGAAAAATTAGCCTTTTATGATTACATCGGTAATAATCCGGCGAAAGGTGGATTATTCAGAGCAGGCTCAATGGACAACGGGGATGGAATAGCTGTTGGATGGTTAGGACACCCTATCTTTAAAGATAAAGAAGGGCATGAACTTTTTGTACGTCGTATGCCTACTTTTTTTGAAACATTTCCAGTAGTTTTGGTAGACGGAGACGGAATTGTGAGAGCCGATGTTCCTTTTAGAAGGGCAGAATCGAAGTATAGTGTCGAACAAGTGGGTGTAACTGTTGAGTTCTATGGTGGCGAACTCAATGGAGTCAGCTATAGTGATCCCGCTACTGTGAAAAAATATGCTAGACGTGCCCAATTGGGTGAAATTTTTGAATTAGATCGTGCTACTTTGAAATCTGATGGTGTTTTTCGGAGCAGTCCAAGGGGTTGGTTCACTTTTGGACATGCTACGTTTGCTTTGCTCTTCTTTTTCGGACACATTTGGCATGGCGCTAGAACCTTGTTCAGAGATGTTTTTGCTGGTATTGACCCAGATTTGGATGCTCAAGTGGAATTTGGAGCATTCCAAAAACTTGGAGATCCAACTACAAGGAGACAGGGAGTCTGATACAACAATGCTCTGGTATCTTTTGCCTCTATTTTTGGTTTTTTTTTGATTTGACATAAGGTACCGTAGAAATATTGATTTTAATCATCGCCCTTCTTTGCTCTTGTCCTTTCTTTATCTGGGAAATAATCCCAAATGAACAGGTGTGGAAGCTATAATTGTAAACCGCGATCAAATCTATGGAAGCATTGGTTTATACATTCCTGTTAGTCTCGACTTTAGGGATAATCTTTTTCGCTATATTTTTTCGAGAACCGCCCAAGGTCCCGACTAAAAAGATGAAATGATTTTTCATTATCTTAATTCTTAATTGAAGTAATGAGTCCCCCATATGGGGGACTCATTACTTCAATTAGTCCCCGTGTTCCTCGAATGGATCTCTTAGTTGTTGAGAGGGTTGCCCAAAAGCGGTATATAAGGCGTACCCTGTAAAGCTTACAAGTGAACCAGATATGGAGATGGCGACTAAGGTTGCTGTTTCCATTATTAGAGAATTTCAAGATCACGATGGATCTATGCTACGATAAGATCGTTTATTTACAACGGAATAGTATACAAAGTCAACAGATCTCAACCAATGCAATAGTATTTATGGCTACACAAACCGTTGAGGGTAGTTCTAGATCTGGGCCAAGACGAACTATTATAGGGGATTTATTGAAACCATTGAATTCGGAATATGGTAAAGTGGCTCCTGGATGGGGAACCACCCCATTTATGGGTGTCGCAATGGCTCTATTTGCGATATTCCTATCTATTATTTTGGAGATTTATAATTCTTCTGTTTTACTGGATGGAATTTCAATGAGTTAGGTCCATAAGAACCACGAAGCCCTAGCTTTTCAATCAAAAATGAAACTCAGATTTATAGTCCATTCTGGTAGTTCGACCGTGGAATTCCGTTGTTTCGGTATTTCCGGAATATGAGTGTGCGGCTTGTTATAATTGATCCTATTGATAGTACAGAAAATGGGTCTGTCATCTCGATAGAGATGGTTCCGCTTCGTCGGATATTCATCCGAGTATCTGGAGCACGTAATATATGGAATAGATCAAGAAATATTTGAACTATGATTCATACCTACTATTCAGACTTCGTGACCGGACTTCAAAAAATTTTCAAACAAAGGGGTATTTGATAAATTGAACGATTTTTCTTCCTTTAGAATCATGCTTATTTTGACTGAAGGACAAATATTTCTCTGGATTTTTAGTCATTACATCTATCCATTGAATAAGTGATGATCAAATAGTTCTTACTCATAGAACCTTGGTCTTTTGGGGTTTTATTGAATCATCGTGGTTCTAGTATGAATCTGAGGTTTCAATCGATTCATAGGGTCTCAACAAGAGAATTCCTATCAAAAAAATGGTAAACAATAGTCAATCTGCAACACAAAAACAACAAATCAAATAACAAATAAATAGGGAATAGAAGATTCAAGAGGCCTGTAACGATCAACATAAATACAGATGAGCTAACTTGATATTTTGGCATTATCATCATAACAAAGAAGAGATTTCGGATTTTGGTTCCTTCGTATCTTCAGAGACGATTGAATCAAGTGGATAAATAAGAAGTTTCAAATTTTCTATTACATATCCATTGGAATCAATATTTGGGTGTTTCTGCTTGAGCCGTATGAGATGAAATTCTCATATACGGTTCTCAGAGGGGGAGTCCCCCTGGTTTACCTATCTCAATAAAGTATATGATTGGTTCGAGGAGCGTCTCGAGATTCAGGC